ATAAAAACATCTCTTTCCATATCTTCGGATACAACCCATAAGGGTTTGCCCGTTCTTTGTACATAAACCCTTGTGAGGGTTTCACGCAGTTTCAGCAGTTCTTCCGCTTCCAGGACAAATTCGCCTGTTTGCGCCTCATAATAACCACTAGCAGGTTGATGCATCATTACCCTGATGATATAACAAAATAAAAGCTTCCCCTATCTCGCATGATAAAGCAAAGAGAGAGGAAAGATAAAGAATAGAAAAAAGATAGAATTGAACAACCGTACAGGCATCTTTTGTGCATACGGCTCTACAAGAAAATTGACCCCCCTCCTTTCTATTGAAGAAAGAGAAAAATAGAATCTATTAGACTCAGATTCAGATGGGTAAATGATCAAATTGCCATCCTTCCTTTCGGAGGAGTTAAAAAATACTATGATGGCTCCGTTGCTTTATATGTTTATTTTTTCTTTTTTTGTCTGTGATTCAGCAATCCCAAAGTTTCTTTTTAATCCGATCAAATAAGGAAAAAATCTTTTTTTTTTTTTTTTTCGTACTCTTTCATAACATAAATATTGTTAAGAACTCTCCGGCATGAAAACAAAAAAGTTTGTGACGCTGAACTGAACTCCCGATAGATAAGAGCAAATCGGAAATACCCCTTATCTCATACTACTCTCTCGATACAGAATCTAATGTTTTGAAAAAAAAAACAATACAAAAATTTATCATATCGAATTCGAAGTGCCATGCTATTATTACTTAGTATTCATATGGCGAAGGCATAGTCTTCTTTTTTCTCTCAAATAAAAACCTCATTGGCGCCAAGCGTGAGGGAATGCTAGACGTTTGGTAATTTCTCCTCCGACCAGGATAAAAGATCCCATTGAAGCGGCTAATCCCATGCATACTGTATGGACATCTGGTCGCACAAATTGCATAGTATCATAAATAGCGATCCCAGGTATTACCCAGCCCCCAGGAGAGTTTATAAACAAATACAGTTCTTTGGTCTCATCCTCGATACTGAGATATACCATAAGACCAATAAGTTGATTCGAAATCTCGCTATTAATCCCTTGGCCTAAAAAAAGTAATCTTTCTCGATAAAGTCGGTTGATTAGGGTAAAATTGTCTCCCTTAGGAACCGTACATGCGCCTTTTGATGCATACGGTTCCAAAAAATTGTGAATCAATGTATAGATTCCAGTCCTCTTTCTTTTTTTCTAGAAAGGTTCTTTCTTACTTCTAATGAAAGGGCTTTTCTTCGATTTTTCAATAAAGACGAGTTTTGACTGCTTTTTTATATTTTCGATTTTCCATTAGAAAATTCTAAGTTATAAGAAAGGGTCATTAAACTTATCGAATTAACTTCTCATTGATGTATTCTTTCATCGAGATTGAATCCAAACCGCGATGGTATTTTCTTGTTCCTGAATGGGTCTGTTTCATCTTTTTAGGTTTATGCTCTACTCCGGGTAAAGATCCGCCCGATTTGGATTTGTACATATAGGACAAATGCTTCCATTACCATTTCTTTTTGTATTTCTTTTTTTTTTTTTTTCAATTCATTTTATACAAGTATTTATTAGAGTTGAGATAACTTTGCTTGACAATTAGGATCTCTTTACAAAGAAAAAATATGAATAGCAATCATAGATATCTTACCAATCCAATTGGGTTTTTTCTAAACGGAGCCTGGATACTTCATTTTTTTAGTCCAACCAAGCCAACCATAAATTATTCTAATTGATAATAGTAATATGAATCCCCTCAAAAATGGATCTAATTGCACTTCACGCTCCAAATTTTTGATGATTCAATTTATCTTTCTTGGGCGAAACGGGGGATATCTCGATCGGGGGAGAGAACGGGGAAATACCATATGACCCAATATATCTGACAAGTCGCACTATACGTCAACCCAAGATGCATCTTCCTCTCCAGGACTTCGGAAAGGAACTTTTGGAACACCAATAGGCATTAAATGAAAGAAAGAACTAAATACTATATTTCACTTTGAGGTGGAAACGTAACAATTTTTTTTTATTGTCTTTATAATATTCATATTGGTTTTTATCGTATTTATTTTATCCATAGATTCTCAAAATTCATAAAGAAAGACAGAATGAATAAACTCAAATTATTACGAATAGGTCTTTCTAATGATAAATAAGTATGGACTCATTCGCTCATAGAAAATGGGATCAACTCCCCCATTGCGTATTGGTACTTATCGAGTATAGAATAAATCTGCTTCTCTTTGTTCCTACGAACAGAATTGTTCCATTATTACCAACAGAATAGAACACCCTTGTTCGGAAATAATCGACTGAACAAGAGTGGTCCATAGGATAGTCATATTATAGTCCTTTCCAATGCAATAAAGTTACGTAGTGTCCATTTATCTTTGATATAAGGGGTATTTCCATGGGTTTGCCTTGGTATCGTGTTCATACTGTTGTATTGAATGATCCCGGTCGGTTGCTTTCTGTTCATATAATGCATACAGCTC